ATTAAAGTCCTACGTGATCTGAGTTCAGACCGGAGCAATCCAGGTCAGTTTCTATCTGTAACGCCACTCTTCCTAGTACGAAAGGACCGGAAGAAGGGGGCCCATATTAATAATACGCCCCGCCCCAACTTAATGAAATCAACTAAATTAAGCAAAAGGAGGGCATAACCCCACATCAAGATAAGATTTATTAAGATGGCAGAGCCCGGCAATTGCAAAAGGCCTAAGCCCTTTCCCCCGGGGGTTCAAATCCCCCTCTTAATTATGATAACCCTTCTAGCCACCCACTTAATCAACCCCCTAGCATACATCGTGCCAGTTTTACTAGCAGTAGCCTTTCTGACCCTAATCGAACGAAAAGTCCTCGGCTATATACAACTACGCAAAGGCCCAAACGTGGTAGGGCCTTACGGCCTATTACAACCAATCGCAGACGGCGTAAAACTATTTATCAAAGAACCAGTACGCCCTTCCGCATCCTCTCCCTTCCTATTCCTCGCCACCCCAATACTAGCCTTTACCTTGGCCCTAATACTATGAGCACCCATACCAATACCACACCCAGTTACAGACCTAAACCTCGGAATACTATTCATTTTAGCCCTGTCTAGCCTAGCAGTATATTCCATCCTAGGGTCAGGATGGGCCTCCAATTCAAAATATGCCCTAATCGGAGCGCTACGCGCAGTAGCCCAAACCATCTCATATGAAGTCAGCCTAGGCCTAATTCTATTATCAATCATTATTTTTACTGGGGGCTTCACCCTACAAATATTCAACGTTACCCAAGAAACAATCTGACTACTCCTCCCCGCCTGACCCCTGGCCGCCATATGATACATTTCCACCCTAGCAGAAACCAACCGAGCCCCTTTCGACCTCACAGAAGGAGAATCAGAACTAGTCTCAGGCTTCAACGTAGAATATGCAGGAGGGCCTTTCGTTCTATTCTTCTTAGCAGAATATGCTAACATCCTCCTAATAAATACACTATCAGCTATTCTTTTCTTAGGCACAACCTATCCCCCATTAATCCCCGAACTTGCCTCAATCAACATTATAACAAAAGCAGCCCTCCTGTCAATATTATTCTTATGGGTACGCGCCTCCTACCCACGCTTCCGATATGACCAACTCATACACCTAGTGTGAAAAAACTTCCTACCCATAACACTAGCCCTCATCCTATGACATGCCGCCCTACCCATCGCATTCACGGGCCTACCACCCCAACTATAACAGGAGCTGTGCCTGAACGCCAAAGGACCACTTTGATAGAGTGACTTACGGAGGTTAAAATCCCCCCGGCTCTTTAGAAAGAAGGGACTCGAACCCTCATTGTGGAGATCAAAACCCCAAGTGTTTCCATTACACCACTTCCTAGTAAGATCAGCTAAATAAAGCTTTTGGGCCCATACCCCAAAAATGTAGGTTAAAATCCTTCTCTTACCAATGAGCCCCTACATCACAATAATCCTCCTCTCAAGCCTAGGCCTAGGCACAACTCTAACCTTCATAAGCTCTCACTGATTACTAGCCTGAATAGGACTTGAAATCAACACCCTAGCAATCCTGCCTTTAATAGCCCAACACCACCACCCCCGGGCAGTAGAAGCAGCCACTAAATATTTTCTAGCCCAAGCCGCCGCCGCCGCAACAATCTTATTTGCCAGCACCATTAATGCCTGGGCAACTGGACAATGAGATATCCAATGCCTATCCCACCCAGTCGCCACCACCCTGACCATAATAGCCCTCGCACTAAAAGTAGGCCTGGCCCCAGTACATTTCTGAATACCCTCCGTTATACAAGGACTGAGTCTTTCCACAGGACTAATCATAGCCACATGACAAAAAATAGCCCCATTTGCATTAATTATCCAAACAGCCCCAACAATCCAACCACAGCTACTCACCACCCTAGGCCTACTCTCCGTAATCATTGGAGGATGAGGAGGATTAAACCAAACACAACTACGAAAAATCCTAGCATACTCCTCTATCGCCCACCTAGGCTGAATAATCATTATCATCCAATTCAAACCACAACTAACTATTTTAACCCTAGCTACCTACATTATAATAACCGCAGCAGCATTCCTTACGTTCAAAATAACCTCTACTACAAAAATTAATACACTAGCAATAGCCTGATCAAAAACACCCATCATTACCACTACTGCCGCCCTTACACTCCTATCTCTTGGAGGCCTTCCCCCGCTAACAGGCTTTATGCCAAAATGACTTATTCTCCAAGAATTAACCACACAAAACCTTCCACTAACCGCAACCCTTATAGCAATAAGCGCCCTATTAAGCCTATATTTTTACCTACGACTATGTTACGCCATAACCCTGACAATCTCACCAAACACTAACAACTACTCAACCCCCTGACGACTACAAAACACACAAAACACAGCCCCCTTAGCAACCTTTACAAGCATAACCCTACTACTCTTACCACTAGCCCCACTAGCCCAAGCACTAATCAACTAGAGACTTAGGATAACCCAGACCAAAAGCCTTCAAAGCTTTAAGCAGGAGTGAAAATCTCCTAGTTTCTGTATAAGACTTGCAGGACTCTACCCCACATCTTCTGAATGCAACTCAGACACTTTAATTAAGCTAAAGCCTTACTAGATGAGAAGGCCTCGATCCTACAAACTCCTAGTTAACAGCTAGACGCTCAAGCCAGCGAGCATTCATCTACTTTCCCCGCCCCAATCAATAAGGCGGGGAAAGCCCCGGCGGAACCTAATCCGCTTCTTGGGATTTGCAATCCCATATGCTTATGCACCACAAGGCTAATGATAGGAAAAGGAGTCAAACCTTTGTTCATGGAGCTACAATCCACCGCCTAACCCTCGGCCATCCTACCTGTGACGATCACACGCTGATTCTTCTCAACCAACCACAAAGACATTGGCACCCTCTACCTAGTATTTGGTGCCTGAGCCGGAATAGTCGGCACAGCCCTAAGCCTGCTTATTCGGGCAGAACTAGCCCAACCTGGTGCCCTTCTAGGGGACGACCAGATTTACAATGTTATTGTCACTGCCCATGCCTTCGTAATAATCTTCTTTATAGTAATGCCAATTATAATTGGAGGCTTTGGAAACTGACTCATTCCACTAATAATTGGAGCACCAGACATGGCTTTCCCCCGAATAAACAACATAAGCTTCTGGCTGCTTCCCCCCTCCTTCTTACTACTGCTTGCCTCTTCTGGGGTTGAAGCGGGAGCAGGAACAGGATGAACTGTTTATCCCCCCCTTGCTGGAAATCTCGCACATGCCGGAGCCTCCGTCGACCTAACCATTTTCTCACTTCACCTTGCGGGAGTATCATCCATTCTAGGGGCCATTAACTTTATTACCACAATTATCAACATAAAACCCCCGGCCATTTCACAATACCAGACCCCCCTATTCGTTTGAGCCACTCTAATCACAGCCGTCCTACTACTATTATCCCTCCCAGTACTAGCCGCCGGCATCACCATATTACTAACAGATCGAAATCTAAATACTACTTTCTTTGACCCAGCAGGGGGAGGAGACCCAATCTTATACCAACACCTATTCTGATTCTTTGGACACCCAGAAGTATACATTTTAATTCTACCAGGATTTGGAATAATTTCTCACATTGTAGCCTACTATGCAGGCAAAAAAGAACCATTCGGCTACATAGGAATAGTATGGGCTATGATGGCTATCGGCCTCCTAGGCTTCATTGTCTGAGCCCACCACATATTCACTGTTGGAATAGATGTGGACACCCGAGCATATTTTACATCTGCAACAATAATCATCGCAATCCCAACCGGAGTTAAAGTATTCAGCTGACTGGCCACCTTGCATGGTGGATCAATCAAATGAGAAACCCCCCTACTATGGGCACTTGGTTTTATTTTCCTCTTTACTGTTGGGGGCCTCACCGGCATCGTATTAGCCAACTCATCCCTAGATATCATATTACATGATACCTATTATGTAGTAGCCCACTTCCACTACGTCTTATCAATGGGGGCTGTATTTGCTATTATGGGGGCCTTCGTCCACTGATTCCCTTTATTTACAGGATACACAATACACGACACCTGAACAAAAATCCATTTTGGAACAATATTTGTAGGTGTAAACCTCACCTTCTTCCCACAACACTTCCTAGGCCTAGCCGGGATACCACGACGATACTCAGACTACCCGGATGCCTACTCTCTATGAAACATTGTTTCATCAATTGGCTCAATAGTATCCCTAGTGGCGGTTGTAATATTCCTATTTATTCTCTGAGAAGCTTTCACTGCCAAGCGAGAAGTCCTATCTGTTGAACTAACCACCACAAATGCAGAATGACTGCATGGCTGCCCACCGCCTTACCACACATTCGAAGAACCAGCCTTTGTACAAGTAAAAACAAACTAACGAGAAAGGAAGGAATTGAACCCCCGTAAACTAGTTTCAAGCCAGCCACATAACCACTCTGTCACTTTCTTCTATAAGATACTAGTAAAAAAATTACCCTGCCTTGTCAAGGCAAAATTGTAGGTTAAACCCCTGCGTATCTTAAGCTACTCAGCTTAATGGCACATCCCTCACAACTAGGATTCCAAGACGCGGCCTCCCCTGTTATAGAAGAACTTCTGCACTTTCACGACCACGCCTTAATAATCGTTTTCCTAATTAGCACTTTAGTTCTATATATTATCGTTGTAATGGTTACCACCAAACTAACCAACAAATACATTCTAGACTCCCAAGAAATTGAAATTGTATGAACAATCCTACCAGCAGTAATTCTTATCCTAATTGCTCTCCCCTCCCTACGAATTCTCTACCTAATAGACGAAGTCAACGACCCTCACCTGACTGTAAAAGCTATGGGCCACCAATGATACTGAAGCTATGAGTACACTGATTACGAAAGCCTCTCCTTCGATTCATACATAATCCCAACCCAAGACCTAACCCCCGGCCAATTCCGCCTACTCGAAACAGACCATCGAATGGTAATCCCAATAGAATCCCCTGTCCGAGTCCTAGTCTCAGCTGAAGACGTCCTACACTCCTGAGCCGTCCCAGCATTAGGAGTTAAAATAGACGCCGTCCCAGGACGATTAAACCAAACATCCTTCATTACCTCCCGCCCTGGAGTGTTCTACGGACAATGCTCCGAGATTTGCGGAGCAAACCACAGCTTTATACCTATCGTTGTTGAAGCCGTTCCCCTTGAACATTTCGAGAACTGATCCTCCCTCATACTTGAAGACGCCTCACTGAAAAGCTAAACAGGGATTAGCGTTAGCCTTTTAAGCTAAAGATTGGTGACTCCCAACCACCTTCAGTGATATGCCACAACTAAATCCCGCCCCATGATTTGCAATCCTTGTATTCTCATGATTAATCTTCCTAACCGTAATCCCTACTAAAGTAATAAACCACACATTCACAAATGAAGTCACAACACTAAGCTCCGAAAAACTTAAATCCGACACTTGAAACTGACCATGGCACTAAACCTATTCGACCAATTCATAAGCCCCACACTCCTGGGTATCCCCTTAATCGCTATTGCACTTACTTTACCCTGAATCCTAGTCCCCGCCCCCACCAACCGGTACCTCAACAACCGACTCATCTCCTTACAAAACTGATTCATTAAAACATTCACACAACAACTCCTAATACCTTTAAATGTAGGAGGACATAAATGAGCAATAATCTTGGCCTCACTAATAGTATTTCTTCTTATACTAAATATCCTAGGACTACTGCCATATACCTTTACCCCAACAACACAACTGTCCCTAAACATAGGACTCGCTGTACCACTATGACTGGCCACAGTCATCATTGGCCTTCGAAACCAACCCACCGCAGCCCTAGGACATCTCTTACCAGAAGGCACCCCTACCCCATTAATTCCAATTTTAATTATCATCGAAACTATTAGTCTTTTCATCCGACCCCTAGCACTAGGGGTACGGCTCACAGCCAACTTGACCGCAGGCCACCTCTTAATCCAACTAATTTCAACCGCAACAATTACCCTCATACCCATAATAACCACAGTAGCGACACTTACTGCAATTCTACTTGTACTTTTAACCCTCCTAGAAGTAGCAGTAGCCGTAATCCAAGCTTACGTATTTGTTTTACTATTAAGCTTATACCTACAAGAAAACGTCTAATGGCCCACCAAGCACACGCATATCACATGGTTGATCCAAGCCCATGGCCCCTTACCGGCGCAGTAGCTGCTCTCCTAACAACATCAGGTCTGGCAATCTGATTCCATTTCCACACAATAACCCTTCTTACACTAGGCCTTACACTAATACTCCTCACTATATACCAATGATGACGAGACGTAGTACGAGAAGGCACCTTTCAAGGACACCACACCCCTCCCGTCCAAAAAGGATTACGCTATGGAATAATTCTATTTATTACCTCAGAAGTCTTTTTCTTCCTAGGATTTTTCTGAGCCTTCTACCACTCCAGCCTGGCCCCCACCCCAGAACTAGGGGGCTGCTGACCCCCAACCGGTATCACAACCCTCGACCCATTTGAAGTGCCACTACTAAACACAGCTGTCCTACTAGCATCCGGTGTAACTGTAACATGATGTCATCACAGCCTAATAGAAGGAGAACGTAAACAAGCCATTCAATCCCTCGCCCTAACAATTCTCCTAGGCTTGTACTTTACAGCCTTGCAAGCAATAGAATACTATGAAGCCCCCTTCACCATTGCAGACGGCGTCTACGGCTCCACATTTTTCGTAGCCACAGGCTTCCACGGACTGCATGTCATCGTAGGGTCATCCTTCCTAGCAGTGTGCCTACTACGACAAATTCAATACCACTTTACATCAGAACACCATTTCGGATTCGAGGCTGCCGCCTGATACTGGCACTTCGTAGACGTCGTATGATTATTCCTATATGTCTCCATCTACTGATGAGGCTCATATCTTTCTAGTATCTAAAGTTCAGTACGAGTGACTTCCAATCACCTAGTCTTGGTTAAACCCCAAGGAAAGATAATGAATCTAGTTATGACAATTATCCTCATTTCTGCAGCTCTATCCATAATCCTCGCCCTACTATCATTTTGACTGCCCCAAATAACCCCTGATGCAGAAAAGCTCTCCCCCTACGAATGTGGCTTCGACCCTTTGGGGTCAGCACGCCTCCCCTTTTCCCTACGATTCTTCCTAGTTGCAATCCTATTTTTACTCTTCGACCTAGAAATTGCTCTACTCCTACCACTCCCCTGGGGTAACCAATTACCAAACCCTACTTACACCCTCCTATGAGCCTCAACCATTCTAATCCTACTCACTCTCGGCCTAATTTATGAATGACTACAAGGAGGCCTAGAATGGGCCGAATAAGGGATTAGTCCAAATACAAGACCTCTGATTTCGGCTCAGATAACCACGGTTTAAGTCCGTGATCCCTTTATGATACCAGTATACTTTAGCTTCACCTCAGCATTTACCTTAGGACTTATGGGCCTAGCCTTCCACCGAACCCATCTCATATCCGCCCTCCTATGCCTAGAAGGAATAATACTTTCACTATTCATCGCCCTTGCCCTATGAATACTACAACTAGAAGCCACCACCTTCTCCCCAGCCCCTATTCTCCTACTAGCCTTCTCAGCATGCGAAGCAGGAACCGGCCTGGCCCTACTAGTAGCCACAGCGCGCACCCACGGAACAGACCGACTACAAGCCTTAAACCTCCTACAATGCTAAAAATTTTAATCCCAACAATAATGCTATTCCCAACAATCTGACTTTCCTCGCCCAAATGACTTTGAACCACCACAACCCTACAAAGCCTAGCCATCGCCTTAATTAGCTTGACCTGAATCAAATGACCCTCGGAAACAGGATGAGCTTCCTCAGGCCCCTACATAGCCACAGATCCATTATCAACCCCCTTACTAGTGCTAACTTGCTGACTACTCCCACTTATAATTCTTGCCAGCCAAAACCACATCAAAACAGAACCCACTGCCCGACAACGAAGTTATATCACACTATTAGCCTCCCTACAAACTTTTCTAATTATGGCCTTTGGGGCCACCGAAATCATCATATTTTACGTCATATTTGAAGCAACCTTAATCCCAACCTTAATCATTATTACCCGATGAGGCAACCAAGCTGAACGCCTAAGCGCAGGAACATATTTCCTATTCTATACACTAGCCGGATCCCTCCCCCTATTAGTAGCCCTACTACTGCTTCACCAAAATATAGGGACCCTTTCAATATTAACCATCCAATACTCGCCCCCTCTAACCCTACACTCCTGAGGAGATAAAATCTGATGAGCAGGCTGCCTAATTGCATTCCTAGTAAAAATACCCCTATATGGAGTACACCTGTGACTGCCAAAAGCCCATGTAGAAGCCCCCGTAGCAGGCTCAATAGTCCTAGCCGCAATCCTCCTAAAACTTGGAGGCTACGGTATAATACGTATAATAATTATACTAGACCCCTTATCTAAAGACATAGTATATCCAATTATCGCACTAGCCCTGTGAGGCGTGATTATAACAGGGTCTATTTGCCTACGGCAGACAGACCTAAAATCATTAATCGCCTATTCCTCCGTCAGCCACATAGGCCTGGTCGCAGGGGGCATCCTAATCCAAACCCCATGAGGCTTCACCGGAGCATTAGTATTAATAATCGCCCATGGCCTGGTCTCTTCTGCCTTATTCTGCCTTGCCAATACAACATATGAACGAACCCACAGCCGAACCATAGTCCTGGCCCGAGGACTACAAATTATCTTCCCCTTAACCGCTACCTGATGATTTATCTCAAATCTGGCAAACCTAGCCCTCCCCCCTCTTCCTAATCTTATAGGTGAACTAACAATCATTACAGCAATATTTAACTGATCCCCCTGAACACTCGCTATAACTGGAGCAGGCACCCTAATCACCGCAGCCTACTCCCTATATCTTTTCCTAATAACTCAACGTGGCCCACTACCACAACACATCATTAACCTACAACCCTTTCACACACGAGAACATCTATTAATAACACTTCACCTCCTACCCGTCATCCTCCTCATCACAAAGCCCGAAATCATATGAGGCTCATGATATTGTAGATATAGTTTAAACCAAAACATTAGATTGTGGTTCTAAAAATAGGGGTTAAACTCCCTTTATCCACCGAAAGAGGCCGGAGGCAGTAAGGACTGCTAATCCTCTACCCCCATGGTTAAACTCCATGGCTCATTCAGCTTCTAAAGGATAATAGTTCATCCGTTGGTCTTAGGAACCAAAAACTCTTGGTGCAACTCCAAGTAGCAGCTATGGTTAACACTATTATAACTACCTCCCTCTTCCTAACCCTGGTAATTCTAGCCTGACCTCTCCTAACAACACTAAGCCCTAAACCCCTGAGCCCAAACTGAGCCTCCAAAAATGCCAAAACCGCTGTTAGCACCGCATTCCTCGTCAGCCTTATCCCACTAATCATTTTCTTAGACCAAGGAACAGAAAGTGTAATCACCACCTGAAACTGAATGAATATCACAAATTTTGACATCAACATTAGCTTTAAGTTTGACCACTACTCACTCATCTTCACCCCAATTGCCCTTTACGTGACATGATCCATCCTAGAATTTGCAACCTGATATATACACTCAGACCCATACTTAAACCGATTCTTCAAGTACCTCCTACTATTCTTAATAGCCATGATTATCCTAGTCACAGCTAACAACCTATTCCAGCTATTCATTGGATGAGAAGGGGTAGGCATCATATCATTCCTACTAATCGGCTGATGACACGGCCGAGCCGATGCCAACACAGCAGCCCTCCAAGCAGTCCTGTATAACCGAGTTGGTGACGTAGGCCTAATCCTTGCCATAGCCTGAATAGCCATAAACCTCAACTCATGAGAAATCCCCCAAATCTTTCTACTTTCCAAAGACCTAGACATAACCCTACCACTAATAGGCATCATCTTGGCTGCCACAGGAAAATCCGCCCAATTTGGCCTACACCCGTGACTACCATCTGCAATGGAAGGCCCAACCCCTGTATCAGCCCTACTGCACTCAAGCACAATAGTTGTAGCAGGAATTTTCCTACTAATTCGACTACATCCCCTAATAGAAAACAACCAGCTAGCCCTAACCACATGCCTATGCCTAGGAGCACTAACAACCTTATTCACCGCCACATGCGCACTAACCCAAAATGATATCAAAAAAATCGTAGCATTCTCAACATCCAGCCAACTGGGCCTAATAATAGTAACCATTGGACTCAACCAACCCCAGCTAGCCTTCCTTCACATCTGCACCCATGCCTTCTTTAAAGCTATACTATTCCTCTGCTCCGGCTCAATTATCCACAGCCTAAACGACGAGCAAGACATCCGAAAAATAGGAGGTCTTCACAAACTAATGCCCTTCACCTCCTCCTGTCTTATCATCGGTAGCCTAGCCCTCACCGGAACACCTTTCCTAGCAGGATTCTTTTCAAAAGACGCAATCATCGAAGCCCTAAACACTTCCTATTTAAACGCCTGAGCCCTCGCCCTAACACTCATAGCCACCTCTTTCACCGCAGTATATAGCCTCCGAGTCGTATTTTTCGTAACCATGGGCTCTCCCCGATTCCTGCCCCTCTCCCCCATCAATGAAAACCACCCTGCAGTTACCGCACCCATCGAACGACTAGCCTGAGGAAGTGTTATTGCAGGCCTCCTAATCACCTCAAACTTCCTCCCCTCCAAAACCCCTATCATAACCATACCCCTTTCTCTCAAACTAGCCGCGCTCGCAGTAACAATTACAGGCCTTATTATTGCCCTTGCCCTGGCAACAGCAACCTCTAAACAAATCAAAATTACACCAAGCCTGATACTACACAACTTCTCTAACATGCTAGGATTCTTCCAACCAATTATTCACCGTCTTCTACCAAAAATTAACCTCTCCCTAGGAAAACAAGCCACCAGCCTAGACCGACAATGAATTGAAATAGGACCAAAAGGACTACACCCCCTCTACCACTTCCTCTCATCAATATTCGACAAAATAGACACCAACACCATCAAAATTTACTTAACCTTTTACCTTATTTCCACAGCCCTGATCATCACCCTCTTAGCCATATTCTAAACTGCCCGAAGCGCCCCCCGACTAAGCCCTCGAGTCAACTCCAACACCACAAAAAGACACAACAACAACACCCACGCACACACAACCAACATCCCCCCTCCAACAGAATATATTAATGAAATCCCCCCAACATCCCCACGAACCACAAAAAACTCTTTAAACTCATCTACCACCACCCAGTTACCCCCATAACCTCCACAAAACCATCATCCCGCGACTCCTACCCCTAACAAATATATTAGGACATAAGCCTTGACAGACCCCGCCCCCCATGTTTCCGGAAAGGGCTCAGCGGCTAAGGCCGCTGAATACGCAAACACAACCAATATTCCACCCAAATAAATCAAAAACAACATTAAACCAACTAATGACCCCCCATAGCCAACCAAAGCCCCACATCCGACCCCCGCTGCCATAGCCAACCCTAAAGCAGCAAAATAAGGCGCAGGATTAGAAGCAACCCCCACTAAACCAACTACCAGCCCCAACATAAGCAAATCAAGAAAATATATCATAATTCTCGCCAGGATTCTAACCAGGACTAATGACTTGAAAAACCACCGTTGTAATTCAACTACAAGAACTCATGATCACCCGAAAAACCCACCCCCTCTTCAAAATCGCCAATGACGCGCTAATTGACCTCCCCGCCCCATCCAATATCTCTGCATGATGAAACTTTGGCTCCCTATTACTACTATGTCTCATAGCACAAATCCTAACAGGATTATTCCTTGCCATACACTATACTTCAGACATCTCCACCGCCTTCTCATCGGTGGCCCACATCTGCCGAGACGTCAACTACGGATGGGCCATTCGCAACTTCCATGCCAACGGTGCATCCTTCTTCTTCATCTGCCTCTACCTCCACGTTGGTCGCGGCCTATATTATGGCTCTTACTTATACAAAGAAACCTGAAATATTGGTGTAGTCCTCCTACTACTAGTAATAATAACCGCATTCGTAGGATATGTCCTACCATGAGGACAAATATCATTCTGAGGAGCCACCGTAATCACAAACCTCTTATCTGCCGTACCCTATGTAGGAGATATACTCGTCCAATGAATTTGAGGAGGCTTCTCAGTAGACAACGCCACACTAACTCGATTCTTCGCATTCCACTTCCTCCTCCCATTCGTAATCATTGCAGCCACACTACTACATGCCCTATTCTTACATGAAACAGGCTCCAACAACCCAATTGGGTTGAACTCTGACGCAGACAAAATCCCATTCCACCCCTACTTTTCCTACAAAGATATCCTTGGCTTTCTTGTCCTCCTAACCGCCCTAGCATCCCTAGCCCTATTCTCACCTAACCTGCTTGGTGACCCAGAAAACTTCACCCCCGCTAACCCCTTGGTAACTCCCCCTCACATCAAACCAGAATGATACTTCCTATTTGCATACGCCATCTTACGATCAATTCCAAACAAACTAGGAGGAGTCCTAGCATTACTATTCTCTATCCTGATCCTAATAGTTGTCCCCCTCCTCCACACCTCTAAGCAACAAGGCCTAACCTTCCGGCCCCTCGCCCAACTCCTATTCTGAGTATTAGTAGCAGATGTTGCAATTCTGACCTGAATCGGCGGCATGCCAGTCGAACACCCCTTCATCATCATCGGGCAGATCGCCTCAGTCTTATACTTCTCCCTATTCCTAATCCTAAACCCCATAGCAGGCTGACTCGAAAACAAATTCCTCAAACTCAACTGCCTTAGTAGCTTAGACATAAAGCGCCGGTCTTGTAAT